GCCCCTCTGGGATGTAAAATATATCTCTTCTCACCATCCCCATAGTGTATGAGACAAATGTATGCATTTCGATTAGGGTCATATTCTATGGTTACGATTCTACCAGATATCTCTTTTTCATTCCGTCGAAAGTCGATTTTACGGTATAGACGCTTATGACCTCCCCCTCTATGCCCTGCGGTAATGATCCCTCTGGCATTACGACCTTTACCACAACGATGCTGTCCATAGATCAAATTATTTCGTGGATTGGATTTCACTTGACTGTCTACGGCTCCATTGCGTGTGCTCGGGGTAGAAGTTTTGTATAAATGTATTGCCGTCATGTTATTAAGTCTTTTGCTTTAAGTTCTTTTCTCTATAAGAGGTGGAATAGAATAACCCGGTTGAAGCGTAATGATCATACGTCTGTAATGCATTGTATGTCCCATCCTTCTACCCTTTCCCGGGAGTCGATGACTATTCATAGCTATTACCTTGACACCAAAGAAGAGTTCGACCCAATGCTTTATTTCTGTCCTAGTTGATCCTGATTCGACATTAGAAGTATATTGATTGTTCCCCAATAACCGAATACTTTTTTCTGTAAATACTGCATATTTGATTCCATCCATAAATCCATTTTATTCCCTATGAGTTCCAGTATCGATAAGAATTCTAGTTCTTACTGTTCATATGTTATGGTATGAATATACCATACCAATTCGCTATGTATGGATGATGAGATTCCATTGATACAGAGCCAATTCCAATAGACTTATTGAATGTTCCCATTGGCGTGCATCCAGCAGGAATTGAACCTACGAATTTGCCAATTATGAGTTGGGCGCTTTAACCATTCAGCCATGGATGCTTAACAGGGATCATCGTACATCGTGAATAACCAAATTCCAATTGAAATGAAATCTTTAGGAGGAATCAATGAAACGACATCAATTCAAATCCTGGATATTCGAATTGAGAGAGATATTGAGAGAGATCAAGAATTCTCACTATTTCTTAGATTCATGGATCAAATTTGATTCAGTGGGATCTTTCACTCACATTTTTTTCCACCAAGAACGTTTTATGAAACTCTTTGACCCCCGAATTTGGAGTATCCTACTTTCACGTGATTCACAGGGTGCAACAAGCAATCGATATTTCACGATCAAAGGTGTAGTACTGCTTGTAGTAGTGGTCCTTATATCTCGTATTAACAATCGAAAGATGGTCGAAAGAAAAAATATCTATTTGATGGGGCTTCTTCCTATACCTATGAATTCCATTGGACCCAGAAAGGAGACATTGGAAGAATCTTTTTGGTCTTCCAATAGAAATAGGTTGATTGTTTCGCTCCTGTATCTTCCAAAAGGGAAAAAGATTTCTGAGAGTTGTTTCATGGATCCGCAAGAGAGTACTTGGGTTATCCCAATAAAGAAAAAGCGTATCATGCCTGAATCTAACCGGGGTTCGCGGTGGTGGAGGAACCGGATCGGAAAAAAGAGGGATTCTAGTTGTCAGATATCTAATGAAACCGTAGCTGGAATTGAGATCTCATTCAAAGAGAAAGATAGCAAATATCTGGAGTTTATTTTTTTATCCTATACGGATGATCCGATCCGCAAGGACCATGATTGGGAATTGTTTGATCGTCTTTCTCCGAGGAAGAAACGAAACATAATCAACTTGAATTCGGGACAGCTATTCGAAATCTTAGGGAAAGACTTGATTTGTTATCTCATGTCTGCTTTTCGTGAAAAAAGACCAATTCAGGGGGAGAGTTTCTTCAAACAACAAGGAGCTGGGGCAACTATGCAATCCAATGATATTGAGCATGTTTCCCATCTCTTCTCGAGAAACAAGTGGGGTATTTCTTTGCAAAATTGTGTTCAATTTCATATGTGGCAATTCCGCCAAGATCTCTTCGTTAGTTGGGGGAAGAATCAGCACGAATCGGATTTTTTGAGGAACGTCTCGAGTTGGATTTGGTTAGACAATGTGTGGTTGGTAAACAAGGATCGGTTTTTTAGCAAGGTACGGAATGTATTGTCAAATATTCAATATGATTCCACAAGATCTATTTTCGTTCAAGTAACGGATTCTAGCCAATGGGAAGGATCTTCTTCTGATCAATCCAGAGATCATTTCGATTCCGTTAGAAATGAGAATTCAGAATATCACACATCGATCGATCAAACAGAGATTCAGCAACTAAAAGAGAGATCGATTCTTTGGGATCCTTCCTTTCTTCAAACGGAACGAACAGAGATAGAATCAGATCGATTCCCAAAATGCATTTTTGGATATTCCTCCATGTCCTGGCTATTCACGGAACCTGATAAGCGGATGAATAATCATCTGCTTCCGGAAGAAATCGAAGAATTTCTTGGGAATCCTACAAGATCAATTCGTTCTTTTTTCTCTGACAGATGGTCAGAACTTCATCTGGGTTCGAATCCTACTGAGAGGTCCACTAGAGATCATAAATTGTTGAAGAAAAAACAAGATGTTTCTTTTG